CTTCTTAGTTTCGGAATGAATATATTTATATGATAAACGATCATATCTATAGTTTTTTTTTAAATTATCTTCTTTATTTGGTAATAAATAGACTTTCGAATTTTGTTTTTTTTTGTAATCAAATAATTGGTCTTTTTCATAGGAATACCATTTATTTAGATCCTTATTTTTATTTTTAGACGGCAGGCATTTCTTTTTTCCATTTCGCCATTTTTGTGGGACTAATCTAGACCATGTAATCTGAGATAAATCGTATTGACAATGACCTCTTAACCAGTTTTTCCATGGATTCATTCCATAATTTGGAAGTTTATTCTGTCTTACTTCGGAATCAAATATTCCTTGTCTTCCAAAAAAATCCTTTATTTCATTCTTAAGAAAAAAAGACGGTCCATTATACTGAAGAATAGATCTTAACTTATTGAAGTTAATAACCTGGGTTTGTGATAATTTTAAAAATACATATTTTTGTGACAAGTAAGATAAATCAAAAAAAATATTTGACTTCCGCTTACTATTTCTAAGATTATCAAAAGCCCTTTTTATAGTCATAGTCGAAATAAAGTCAATTTGATTTTGTTTTGTTTTATTAATCTTTTCTTGATTTGTTTCGTTATTGTCAATGTATTTCTCAATAATTTTTTTTGTTGATTCCATCAAAAGTTGTAGAGCGATTCTGCGCATATTAATGATACATAGAAAAACATCTATGTATATTTTTTCAATCAAAGATTTAACTATTAATTCAATATTATTTCTTTTTAATATTTTCCAAATTTTTGGGGGTGATTCTCCATTATTCTTTTTCTTTTTTTTCATTATTTCTATTTGATTTCTGATTGTGTTTCTTCTATCAATTCTATGTTTCATTTCTTCTTCTGTCTGTGAATAATTTGTCAAACCTCTAGATCGATTTTGACTAAGTGATTCATGAATTATCTGATTGCTGATTATAGAATCCTTTTCTATTTCAGTTTCATTTGATTCATATATTTCTCTCGGTATAAATAATGGAATTTTGGTTCCTTTTAAAAGTTCTTTTAGTCTTTGTTTTACAAATAAAAAGGCTTTTGCTTCTTTTTTTTTTATTTTTTTTAAAGCTCTTCGAACTCTAAAATTGAATTTTCTGATTTCGACTTTATAGTCTATATCTTTAAAAATGGGTTCAAAAAAGGAAGGTGTTTTTCGCGGAGGACCAAAAGGATATTCCGTTTCCATTCCAAAAACTGTTAAAAAACAAGAATCAAAATCATCTTGTTGCTTTCGATCTCTATCAGAGAGTCGTAGCTTAGATCTGTGCCAAGGTTTCAAATGAAAAGGATATAAGATTTTTATCTGAAAACCTTCGCTTAACCAATTTTGAGGAAATTCTGTTTTGGAGAATTGAAGACCATTATAGCTGCACTTTAGATAAATTTCTCTATTCCAATCTTGGAAATCCTCGTACCATTCCGGAGATTGTCGTAATAAAATACGGCCAATATTCTTAGCTATTATCAATAAGGGTAATTTAATATATCTTCTAAAAATTGATTGAGCTAGTAACAGAATACTTCTAGATTTTTGTGTATATGGAATGTTCTCCCAGAATTCTATTACGTCCTCCTGGTTGTTTTTTTTATTTTGTAATGGTTGATCTAAAATTTCGAATTCTGACTTTTTACCCCAAAAATCTCTAAGATTAAAAAAAAGTTTCATTAGGTTGGATATAGGAAAAGGAAACTCTTCCATTTTTTCCAAAAAAAGCGGGGAATGGGGATTTACTTGACCCGGTTCCCAAATAACCATTTTACGCCTTTGAACACGCATAGAGCCTTTGATTAAGGCTCGATCAAAATCTGGTTCTTCCAAATAACTTATAAAACCGAACGGTCTATTAAATTTGCTATAAAGATCATAATTCTTGAAAGGAGACTTCTTAAAACTTCGTTCGGACTGTGTTAAAAAATCTATATATTGAAAGCTTCTTGTTTGAATCTCGTGATCCAGCCCTTGCGTCGCGCCTTGTTCTTTTCGTCGTTTTGGAAAATATTGTTCCAACTCGGTGATTAATTTGTATGACCATCGAGGGAGTTTTTTACTTATTTCCTTTATTTCAATATATATAGTTTGGTTATTTAGAATTTCGTTCAATGACAACTTTAACCTATTATTTGAATCAATTTCTTTTTCTGATCTTTCGATTTTCTGTTCATTTTCTGGAGAATTAGGATCGGTAAGAAGGATATAATGAATTTTATTTAGTTCAGATGTTTCTGTATTTAGTTCAGCCGTTTCTGTGCAATTTTCTATCGAAGTTTCATTTATGATTGAAGAAGAAAACAATTTCTTCATTCTTCCACGATACATCCCATTCAAAAAGGGATCATACTTTTTAGCTAGGCAATTGTTTTTGTTTTTAGTCTCAGCATTAGACAATCTAGTCTTTGTTTCAAGTATATTTAGAGAAAGAAATACTGTCTCTAAGGCCTCAATTCTATTTATAAATTCATTATTTAAG